CATACTAGGTATTGGTATGTACCCCGATTTTGTTCTTTCACTATCAGTTGACAAGGTCGAAGTTATTCTATCTAATTCTTTTTATAGATAGTTTTGATGAATAAAAAAAAAAAAGAAAAAATCCTATGATTTTTTTTTAATCGTTCGTTGTACAATGAAAAAAAGAAGGCTTTTTCTTCTTCTCTTAAGTTAAGTAAAAAAATGAATTTGAATCGGCGCGAACCCTGTGAATCACTACAATATTTGATTCACAGGGTTCTCATCAGTTCACATAAAGTTTTTTATCTCATATGCACTGTACACTTTTCTATTCGTAAGAGTCTTTTTTGAATCCTTTTGAATTCAATTAGATGTTAATGTAAATGAACCATAACTATGTAGTCCTATTCCTAATAGATTGACCCCAAAATAGCATATCCAAATTATAAGAAAGCCAATAGACGCCACAATTGCGGAATTTATACCCTTCCATTTTATATTGGTTCGAATATGTAAATAAATCGCGAATACGATCCAAGTAATAAATGCCCAAGTTTCCTTTGGGTCCCAACTCCAATATGATCCCCATGCTTCGTTAGCCCATACTGCTCCAGAAAGTATCCCTATGGTTAAAAAGATAAATCCTAGACTAATAACCCGATAACTCCAATAATCCAATTGTTGAATAAATTGCGACCTGTAATAATTCTTCGGAGAAAAAAAAGAAGTATTTTGTAAAACATTGCTTCTTTCATTCATGTATTCGATTTCACCAAAGAAAAATGACCCATTTAAATTTAATAAATGATTACTTGTAAAAAAAAACTTTCTGTTTTTTCTAACTGCAATGACTAGAAGTGCTACTGATAATAATGATCCACATAAAAGGGCTGCATAGCCCAATATCATCATACTTACGTGCATTATTAACCACTCGGATTGAAGAGCGGGTACTAATATTTCAGATTCGTGTATTTGAGTTAAAAGACCTGAAGTAGCAAAGCCTTGGGTAAAAATAGCACTTGGGCCGATTATTGCGCTTAAAAAATTTTGATTTTTTTTGAAATACGGAACTATATGAATAAGGGATAAACTCCATGAAAGGAAGATTAATGATTCATATAAATTACTTAGTGGAAAATGTCCCGAATAAATCCAACGAGTAACTAATAATCCTGTTATACAGAAAAAAGTCATTATCATGCCCTTTTCTGATGAATCGTAGAGTTTTATGATTTCATCGACTAAACAGGTTATCAAATGAATTGTAATTACAATTGAAACGATCGAAAAAGAAATATGAGTTAATATATGCTCTAAGGTTGAAAATATCATAAAAATCTTAAAAAATAGGAGTTCTTTAATTACAAGAAATCAGGAATTGAATTCATTATAGGATCTATTTAGTTTTTTTAGAAGATGACATGCCGCCACTCGGACTCGAACCGAGATGCTCTAGCACTGCTTCCTAAGAGCAGCGTGTCTACCAATTTCACCATAGCGGCTTGTCTTGAACTCATAATAGCCTATGAATAAGCAATCGTCTAGATTTAAGAATTCAATTGGTTGCAATATTTTTTAGGAAAGATTCAAATGGATGAATAAAAATTAGTTCAAATAGGTATTTAAAGGTTCATTATTTTAGTTTAGGGCCTTAGTTTTCTTAAGATTTTCGTGTATTTTATACTCTCCTCAACTTGAACTCTTTAAAACTAGATAGTTTTATTATCAATTAATAGGATAGAACTCAAAAAAAATCCATTTTCTTAATGAATCCAAAAGAAAAAAACCTATTTTGGATCACTCAAAATTGATACATTATTTATCCAGACTCTCTTCACTAAGTGTTAGAGATATATGGGGGTGTATATAGGAATTCAGAGAAAATCAAAAAGTGAGAAAGTTACACAAAAGGGTTTAAAATTTGAATCAATTAGTTTCAATGATTTTAGTAACTAAAGATTCAAGATTTTCTATTTGCTCTTCTATAGATAGAGAAAAAAGTGGATATAGAGAAAAAATAAAAAGTTGTATTATTGTAACAAATAGGGAGATGCGGAAAATAAGACTCCCCGCCTTGGAAATGAGAAAATATACTAAAAAGAAAATTGAGTATCTTTTGTTTATTCTTTTGTCAACAAAAAGAAAGTATTTTTTTTTTTTTTTGAATTGAATTGAGTAAGGTAAACAGAAGAATTCTTATTCTACATATTCTAAGAGCGGAGCGAATTCCATTTCATATTGATTAACTCAATAGGTAATGGAATTCATTAATTTGATTTTCGAAATGAGTCAATTTTTTGAGTCAAGTCGATTCAGATTATTCCAACGTTTTATTACTTATTTTTTTTTCGCACAAAAAAACTTTTTGAATTCCCGGTAGAAAGAGATTTCCCTAAGGAAAATGCTTTTAACGCTGTCCCGTATCCTTTCCTTTTCCAAATATTTTTACGAATACGCTTTTTTGATGCAGAAGTACGTTTTTTTGGAACTGCCATTTAAATACAAATTAAGAGATTAC